CTCCATTATGTTGTTGCTAGCAAATACCGCCGTTTTTCGTTTTGGATCTTCCAAATCATTCCCGCAGTAGGTCCGGACCGATTTTTTTCTGATCCTTCGATAAAAAGATTCATTCTCTTCATAAAAAAGAGGAGGTAGAATCAATAAAGATTTCTTTTTCGATTCATCTCTGGATTTAAATACCTTATTCAAGAATTTTTTTGGATCTAACCCGTAGGAATCGATAGAAAAGGCAAATCCCCTATGATACACCAGATCCGGCCCGGTTATTGATAGAGTGAATAGATCTGCCATTTCTTGAAATCTCTCTTCAAAATCGTGGTGTAACGTGTATCCCCCCTTGTTCCGGTCATGGAATAGATGAAATAAATCAAAAAATGGATTTTTGTTCCAGAATGAAATCTTATTGGAACTGTCCATATCCGGTTCATCCTTCGGAACCATATCAGATCCCGGATCTGATGAAATAGGATGAATTGAGACGGTATTTTGTAAATACGTAATTATCTTGAATATATCAACCATTTCTTTATTTTCCGATCGCCTGGAAGGAACAAAAGAAACATCTTGTTTTTTCTTCAAAAATTTCTGATCTCTAGTGGACCTCTCAGTAGGATTCGAACCCAGATGAAGTTCTGACCATCTGTCAGAGAAAAAAGAACGAATTGATCTTGTAGGATTCACAAGAAATTCTTCGATTTCTTCCGGAAGCAGATGATTATTCATCTGCTTCTCACGTTCCGTGAATAGCCGGGACATTGAGGAAGATCCAAAAAGGCATTTCGGGAATCGATCTGATTCTATCTCTGTTCCTTCCGTTTGAAGAAAAGAAGGATCCCAAAGAATCGATCTTTCTTTGACTTTTAGTTGCTTAATCTCTCTTTGATCGATCAATGTGTGATATTCGGAATCCTCATTTCTAATGGAATCAAAATGATCTCTGGATTGATCAGAAGATCCTTTCAATTGGCTAGAATCCGTTACTTGAACGAAAATGGATCTTGATCTTGTGGAATCATATTGAATATTTGACAATACATTCCGTACCTTGCTAAAAAACCGATCCTTGTTTACCAACCGCACATTGTCTAACCAAATCAAATTATCTCTCGATACGTTCCTAAAAAAATCCGATTCGTGCTGATTCTTCCCCCAACTAACGAAGAGATCTTGGTGGAATTGCCACATATGAAATTGAGCACAATTTTGCAAAGAAATACTCCACTTGCACTTGTTTCTCGAGAAGAGATGGGAAACATGCTCAATATCATTTGATTGAATAGTTGCCTCAGCTCCTTGTTGTTTGAAGAAACCCCCCCCTTCAATTGGTCTTTTTTCACGAAAAGCAGACATGAGATAACAAATCAAGTCTTTCCCTAAGACTTCAAATAGCTGTCCCAAATTCAAGTTGATTATGTTTCGCTTCTTCCTCGGAGAAAGACGATCAAATAATTCCCAATCATGGTCCTTGCGGATCGGATCATCCGTATAGGATAAAAAAAGAAACTCCAGATATTTGCTATCTTTCTCTTTGAATGAGATCTCAATTCCAGCTACGGTTTCATTAGATACCTTACAACTAGAATCCCTCTTTTTTCCGATCCGGTTCCTCCACCACCGCGAACCCCGGTTAGATTCAGGCATGATACACTTTTTATTTATTGGGAGAACCCAAGTACTCTCTTGCGGATCCATGAAACAACTCTCAGAAATCTTTTTCCCTTTTGGAAGATACAGGAGCGAAACAATCAACCTATTGATATTGGAAGACCAAAAAGATTCTTCCAATGTCTCATTTCTGGGTCCAATGGAATTCATAGGTATAGGAAGAAGCCCCATCAAATAGATATTTTTTCTTTCGACCATCTTTCGATTGTTAATACGAGATATAAGGACCGCTACTACAAGCAGTACTACACCCTTGATCGTGAAATATCGATTGCTTCTTGAACCCTGTGAATCACGTGAAAGTAGGATACTCCAAATTCGGGGGTCAAAGAGTTTCATAAAACGTTCTTGGTGAAAAAAAATGTGAGTGAAAGATCCCACTGAATTGAATTTGATCCATGAATCTAAGAAATAGTGAGAATTCTTGATCTCTCTCAATATCTCTCTCAATTCGAAGATCCAGGATTTGAATTGATGTCGTTTCATTGCCTCCTCCTAAAGATTTAATTTAAATTGGAATTTGGTTATGGTTATATATATATATTATATTTATATACGATACGATGATTCCTGTTAAGTTATATACGATGATTCCTGTTAAGTTATATACGATGATTCCTGTTAAGTTATATACGATGATTCCTGTTAAGTTATATACGATGATTCCTGTTAAGTTATATACGATGATTCCTGTTAAGTTATATACGATGATTCCTGTTAAGTTATATACGATGATTCCTGTTAAGTTAATACGATGATTCCTGTTAAGCATCCATGGCTGAATGGTTAAAGCGCCCAACTCATAATTGGCAAATTCGTAGGTTCAATTCCT